CTAGAAGAACGGGAGGAGGAAAATGAGGAAGAACCGGCGGAAGATCATGAGATTCGTTCAAGAAAAGCCAAACGTGTAGTAATTTTTACTGATACCGATCAGAATACCGATTCTATTACTAGTACTAATACGACTAGTAATAGTGATCGAGGGGAAGAGGTGGCTTTGATACGTTACTCGCAACAATCGGATTTTCGTCGAGATATAATCAAAGGATCCATGCGTGCTCAAAGACGTAAAACAGTTATTTTGGAAATGTTTCAAGCAAATGTGCATTCTCCACTTTTTTTGGATCGAATAGATAAAACATTTTTTTTTTCTTCTTTTGATATCTCTGATATGATGAATCTTATTTTTAGGAATTGGGCGGGGAGAAAACAAGAAGTTAAAATTTTCGATTGGGAGGAGAAAGAAACAAAAGAAAAGGAGAAAAAAAACGAGGAGAAAAAAGAGGAAAATGAACGGATAGCAATATCCGAAACTTGGGATACCATTATATTTGCTCAAGCAATAAGAGGTTCAATGTTAGTAACCCAATCTTTTCTTAGAAAATACATTGTATTGCCTTCATTGATAATAGCCAAAAATATTGGCCGTATGCTACTATTCCAATTCCCCGAGTGGCACGAGGATTTTAAGGAATGGAATAGGGAAATGCATGTTAAATGCACTTATAATGGTGTTCAATTATCAGAAACGGAATTTCCCCAAAATTGGTTAACAGACGGTATTCAAATAAAGATTCTATTTCCTTTCTGTCTGAAACCCTGTCGAAGATCTAAGGTACGATCTCATGATAGAGATCCAATGAAAAAAAAAGGAAAAAAAGACAATTTTTGTTTTTTAACAGTCTGGGGAATGGAAGCAGAATTCCCTTTTGGTTCTCCCCGAAAAGGACCCTCTTTTTTTGAACCCATTTATAAAGAAATCGAAAAAAAAATTAAAAAAGTTAAAAAGATATTTCTAATAGTTTTAAAAGAAAAAAATAAACGGTTTCCAAAAGTTTCAAAAGAAAAAACAAAGTGGGTCATTAAACTAGTTCTAGTTATAAAACGAATAATGAAAGAACTTGAAAAAAAAAACCCAATCCTTTTATTTGAATTGAGAAGGGCTAAAGTATATGACCAAAATGAAAATGGAAAAGATTCTAAAATAAATAATAAGATTACCCACGAATCAACCATTCCACCTATGAATTGGACAAATTATTTACTCATAGAAAAAAAAACAAAAGATCTTGCTGATAGAACAATCACAATCAGGAATCAAATAGAACAAATCATAAAAGACAAGAAAAAAATAGTTCTAACTTGTGATGATAAAAGATCGGAATCACAAAAACATATTTGGCAAATATTCAAAAGAATAAATATCCGATTAATACGCAAATCACATTATTTTATGAAATTTTTCATTGAAAAAATATACATAGATATCTTGCTCTGTACCATTAAGACTCCCAGAATCAATGCACAACTTTTCTTTGAATCAACAAAAAAAATTCTCAATAAATCCATTTACAACGAGGAAACAAATCAAAATACAATTCACTTTATTTCAACTATCAAAAAGTTGTTTTCTAATACTAATTCAAATGTTTATTTTGACTTATCTCTCCTGTCCCAAGCATATGTATTTTTAAAATTATCACAAACTCAATTATTTAACAAGTATCACTTGAAATCTGTACTTCAATATCACGGGACCTATCCTTTTCTTAGGGATAAAATAAAGGATTATTGTATTACGCGAGGAATATTTGACTTTAAACCAAGGCATAAGAAAATTCATAAGTCTGGAATGAATGAATGGAAAAACTGGTTAAAGGGCCATTATCAATACAATTTATCTCAGACCGAATGGTCTCGATTAGTAACGCAAAAATGGCGAAATAGAGTCAATCAACGCCGTATGATTCAAAAAAAAGACTCAATTAAATTGGATTCAGATAAATATAAAAAAGAAAAAGACCAATTAATTCATTATGTAAAACAAAGTTATTATGCAGTGGATTCGTTGACGAGTCAAAAAGAAAAATTTAAAAAACAATACGGATATGATCTTTTATCACATGAATATATGAATTATGGGAATAGGGGGGACTCCCACATTTATGGATCAACATTACAAGTAAACAGAGACCAAAAAATTCCATATAATTTCAATATACGGAAACCAGAATCATTTTATGTATTGTTAAGTACAGCTATTAGTGATTATTTCGAAGAAGGATATATTATTGATACGAATAAAATTTCGGATAGAAAATATTTTGATTGTCGAATTCTTAATTTTTGTCTTAGTCTTAGAAAGAATATCGATATTAAAACCTGGACCAATGCGCATATTGACACCAAGATTAATAAAAATACTAAGATTGAAATAAAAATGAATTATTTAAAAAAAATGGAAAAAAAAGAGATTTTTTCTCTTATGATTCATCAAAAAATCAACCTACGCAATAGAAAAAAAAACTTTTTTGATTGGATGGGAATGAATCAAGAAAGGATATACCGTAACATATCAAATCTAGAATCTTGGTTTTTCTCAGAATTTGTGTTACTTTTTGATGCATATAAGATTAACCCACGGATCATACCAACCAAATTACTTCTTTTGAATTTTAATTTATATGGAAATATTAATCAATATAAAAACATCAACGTAAATAAAAAAAAGAATCTTCATATATCATCGAATCAAAAAGAATATCTTCAATTAGAAAATTCCAAACAAGAAAAAAACGAACAACAGGGCCAAGGAAATCTTGGGGCAGATCTACAAAAAAACAAAAAAAAAGATGTTGAAGAGGATTACACAAGATCGGAGATTAAAAAACGTAGAAAGAAAAAACAACCCAAGAGCAACAAGGAAGCAAAACTAGATTTATTTCTGAAAAAATATTTACTTTTTCAATTAAGATGGGATGATCCCTTGAATCAAAGAATGATCAATAATATCAAGGTATATTGTTTCCTACTTAGATTGATAAATCCAAGGGAAATTGCTATATCCTCGATTCAAAGAGGAGAGATGCGTTTGGATGTAATGCTGATTCAAAAGGATTTATCTCTTATAGAATTGATAAAAAAAGGAATATTGATTATCGAACCCGTTCGTCTATCTGTAAAAAGAAATGGAGAATTTATTCTATTTCAAACTATAGGTATTTCATTGGTCGATAAGAGTAAGCACCAAACTGATGGAAAATGCATAAAAAAAAGATATGTTGATAAGAAGAGTTTTGAAAGATCCATTGTACAGCATAGGAATATGCTTGTGAATGAAGACAAAAATCGTTATGATTTCCTTGTTCCTGAAAATATTCTATCTCTTAGACGTCGTAGGGAATTGAGAATTCGAATTTGTTTCAATTCCCCGAATTGGAATGTTGTGGATAGAAATCTAGTATTTTGCAACGAAAACAACATAAGAAATTTTGGACAATTTTTGAATGAGGACAATAATCTTAATATGGATGCAAATAAATTCATGAAATTCAAATTGTTTCTTTGGCCCAATTACCGATTAGAAGATTTAGCTTGTATGAATCGTTATTGGTTTGATACCAATAACGGCAGCCGTTTCAGTATGTCAAGGATATATATGTATCCACGATTCAGAATGGGTTAATGCTATATTTCCTATATATGGCGTGATATATTCGTTAGATGAAAGCCGAAAGATGTATGCATACGTTGTGTTACATTCTGGTAGATGATACTGAGTTAATGGTGGATCAATCAATTGGATCCAGGAAGAAATTCCAAAAATCTTCTTATTTCGCGAATGCGGAAATGTATCGTATCATCCCTTCCTATCCAAATCTAATTTAAAATTGGATTTGGATAAAAAAAGAATAAATCAAAATTTTTGTGTGTATCAGATTAAAAGGACTGGCATAATAAATAAGAATTCTTATTATTTTTCCCGATCGGTAAAATTCATGGCAAAGAAAAAACAAGATAGAAGAAATTTTTTATGGTCAAAAATTCATTCATCTCTGTTCTTACGCGAGAAGAAAAAGAAGAAAACAAGGGTTCTGTTGAATTTCAAGTATTTGGTTTCACCAATAAGATACGAAGACTTACTTCACATTTGAAATTACACAAAAAAGATTTTTTATCACAAAGAGGTCTACGAAAAATTCTGGGAAAACGTCAACGACTGCTAGCTTATTTGTCAAAGAAAAATAGAGTACGTTATAAGAAATTAATGGGTCGGTTGGATATTCGGGAGTCAAAAACTCGTTAAAGATTCGTTTGAATTTTTTTTTTTATTATTAGTTATTAAATTTGTCATTTTGATGAACCTCGTTTTGATAAATTCATGAAATAATGAATCAGGGAAGAAAAGATATGACTGTACCGGCTACAAGAAAAGATCTCATGATAGTCAATATGGGGCCTCACCACCCATCAATGCACGGCGTTCTTCGACTGATTGTTATTCTCGATGGTGAAGATGTTATTGACTGTGAACCCATATTGGGCTATTTACACAGAGGGATGGAAAAAATAGCGGAAAACCGAACAATTATACAATATCTGCCTTATGTAACACGTTGGGATTATTTAGCTACTATGTTCACAGAAGCAATAACAGTAAATGCACCTGAACAGTTGGGAAATGTTCAAGTACCGCAAAGAGCCAGCTATATCAGAGTAATTATGCTGGAACTGAGTCGTATAGCTTCTCATTTGTTATGGCTTGGCCCTTTTATGGCAGATATCGGCGCGCAGACTCCCTTTTTCTATATTTTCAGAGAAAGGGAATTGTTATATGATCTATTGGAGTCCGGCACAGGTATGCGAATGATGCATAATTATTTCCGGATTGGAGGAGTAGCTGCTGATCTACCTTATGGCTGGATAGATAAATGTTTGGATTTCTGTGATTATTTTTTAACAGGAGTTGCTGAATATCAAAAACTTATTACGCGGAATCCTATTTTTTTGGAACGAGTTGAAGGTGTGGGCATTATTGTTGGAGAGGAAGCAACAAATTGGGGCTTATCAGGGCCAATGTTACGAGCTTCTGGAATCCAATGGGATCTTCGTAAAGTGGATCGTTATGAGTGTTATAATGAATTCGATTGGGAAGTCCAATGGCAAAAAGAAGGAGATTCTTTAGCTCGTTATTTAGTCCGAATAGGTGAAATGACAGAATCCATAAAAATTATTCAACAGGCTTTAGAAGGGATTCCCGGGGGACCTTATGAGAATTTAGAAGTCCGACAGTTTGATAGAGCAAAGAATTCTGAATGGAATAATTTTGAATATCGATTCATTAGTAAAAAACCTTCACCCAATTTTGAATTGGCCAAACAAGAACTTTATGCGAGAGTAGAAGCCCCAAAAGGAGAATTAGGAGTTTATCTGATAGGAGATAATAGTGTTTTCCCCTGGAGATTGAAAATTCGTCCACCCGGTTTCATCAATTTGCAAATTCTTCCCCAGCTAGTTAAAAGAATGAAATTGGCCGATATCATGACGATACTAGGTAGTATAGATATCATTATGGGAGAAGTTGATCGTTGAAATGATAATTGATACGACAGAGGTACAGGCTATCAATTCTTTTTCTAGATCAGAATCCTTAAAACAGGTCTGTGAACTCATATGGCTGTTTGTCCCCATTTTGATCCTTATATTAGGAATCATAATAGGGGTACTGGTAATTGTGTGGTTAGAAAGAGAAATATCCGCGGCGATACAACAACGTATTGGGCCTGAATATGCCGGACCACTGGGAATTCTTCAAGCTCTAGCAGATGGTACTAAACTACTTTTTAAAGAGGACCTTCTCCCATCTAGAGGAGATATTCGTTTGTTTAGTGTCGGACCGTCTATAGCGGTCATATCAATTCTACTAAGTTATTTAGTAATTCCTTTTGGGTATCGCCTTGTTTTAGCGGATCTCAGTATAGGTGTTTCTTTATGGATTGCCGTTTCAAGTATTGCTCCTATCGGTCTTCTTATGTCAGGATATGGATCGAATAATAAATATTCCCTTTCAGGTGGTCTACGAGCTGCTGCTCAATCTATTAGTTATGAAATACCTTTAACTTTATGTGTGTTATCAATATCTCTACGTGTGATTCGTTAGAACATGAACCTTTACCTCTTTCCTAGAAATAAAGGAAAGAGGTTGAATGCATTGAATAGATATCTTCATTTTTTTATTCATCATTCGGGTTGATGAGTTAACCCAGATAGTTATATGAGTGAACCAAAACAGCTTATAAATTCGCAGTAAGAAGATAAAAAATCTCATTCCCTATGTACAAGAATAAAGTGAAAGTAAACATAAGCAGTGTAAACTGTTTGCCCCAAGATTGAGATTCTTTGATTAAGTCATCATATCTTGAAGCGGGTGTAAAAGATCAACTGTATGGAGTTTATACTATTGTCTTGTATGTATTACCATACCGGGATCAATCAAAAATCAGTGGACGGTTAGGAACACAAAGGTACACAAAGGATTAGTAATGGGGATAATGTAAGGTATCGGAATTTCCGCATAAAACGAATCAAAATAAGGGCTTTACGTTGGTAGAAATGATCAAGCAGTACTTCCCCACGATTCCGATCTAGAGTATGCTCCTATTGACTGATTAAAGAAATAACTATCAAGAACGAATTAATCCTTTATTTATTTATTGGAGTACGCTCTTTCGGAGAACGAAGAACAGGAACAAAAAAAAAAATAGAATGCAATAAATAATAGATAAAATAGAAAAAAAAAAAAAGATCTTTATTTCTTCTTTATTTCTATTCATATATATTATGGAATTCTATCATATCATGATTCATGAATCATTTTTATATCTATTGATATATATAACGAGTATTTTATTGAAGGATTAAGTTATTACTGAACAAAGCGAAATTCAAATTATAAGGGATGAGATCAATTCAGAAGTGCTTTTTTTTATTCTAGCAGACGGAATTCCGTTGGTCTAATTTAGGACTCTCATATCTTTATTCAATCTACTCTCCAAAATGACGATAATATCGAAACAGTCCCTACATTTATTTGTGGCCGTAGAGGAGCCGTATGAAGCTAAGGTTTCATGTACGGTTTTGGAATAGCGATGGGAACAGTGATGTTATTGTCAACTATGATTATCTAATAGTTCAAGTACAGTTGATATAGTTGAAGCACAATCAAAATATGGGTTTTGGGGGTGGAATCTGTGGCGGCAACCTATAGGGTTTCTAGTTTTTAAAATTTCTTCTCTAGCGGAATGTGAGAGATTACCTTTTGATTTACCAGAAGCGGAGGAGGAATTAGTAGCGGGTTATCAAACCGAATATTCAGGCATCAAATACGGTTTATTTTATATTGCTTCTTACCTAAATCTATTAGTTTCTTCATTATTTGTAACAGTTCTTTATTTAGGTGGGTGGGATTTTTCTATTCCATATATCGAACTTTTCGGAAAAAATCAAATGGATGGGGTTTTTGGAATGACAATTGATATATTTATTACATTAGCTAAAGCTTATTTGTTTCTGTTCATTTCTATCACAACAAGATGGACTTTACCTAGGGTGAGAATGGACCAGCTATTAAATCTTGGATGGAAATTTCTTTTACCTATTTCTCTGGGTAATCTATTATTGACAACCTCTTCTCAACTTGTTTCATTATAAATAAAAGAATACGATAACCATATTAACGCTATTCTAGATTCATAACCCTTTCAAACAAGAGAAAGAAACATCAATTTTTTTTTTCATGGATATCTACAATATGCTCCCTATGGTGACTGGGTTCATGAATTATGGTCAACAAACAATACGAGCTGCAAGGTACATTGGTCAAAGTTTCATAATTACCTTATCCCACATAAATCGTTTACCTGTAACTATTCAATATCCTTATGAAAAATCTATCACATCCGAACGTTTCCGCGGTCGAATTCACTTTGAATTTGATAAATGTATTGCTTGTGAAGTATGTGTTCGTGTATGCCCCATAGATTTACCCGTTGTTGATTGGAGATTTGAAAGAGATATTAAAAAGAAACAATTGCTTAATTATAGTATTGATTTTGGGGTCTGTATATTTTGTGGTAACTGTGTTGAGTATTGTCCAACAAACTGTTTATCAATGACTGAAGAATATGAACTTTCTACTTATGATCGTCACGAGTTGAATTATAATCAAATTGCTTTGGGTCGGTTACCAATGTCAATAATTGGAGATTATACAATTCAAACAGTTATGAATTCGACTCAAATCAAAATAGACAAGGAGAAACCCCTTGATTCAAGAACGATTACAAATTACTAAGATTTTGTTTTTGTATAAAGGACCCAAGCTTCTTTTGTTTTGATTAGTCAATAACTACAAATTCGAAAATAACTCATAACTGTTGAGAATCACTGTTTGATTTAAACTGATTTAAACGGAATAGAATATATCTTTCTTGGTGATTTCGAAATATACAAATCTAACTGATATTAAAAAAAAGTAGGATTGATACAATAGCTTTATTCATACCATACTACATTAAGATTTAATTCAATTAGGAACGTATCATATACAAAAAAAAATAGGGTAATCCTTTTTCCTGGACCATTCAGTAAAGTCATGAAATATTTCGACTTATTTATATTTATCTCTTATTTTATACATAATGGATTTACCTGGACCAATACATGATATTCTTGTAGTATTTCTGGGATCAGTTCTTATATTAGGAAGTCTAGGAGTAGTATTATTTACCAATACTATTTATTCTGCCTTTTCATTGGGATTGGTTCTTGTTTGTATATCCTTATTCTATATTCCAGTGAACTCTTATTTTGTAGCTGTGGCACAGCTCCTTATTTATGTGGGGGCCATAAATGTCTTAATCATATTTGCCGTGATGTTCATGAATGGTTCAGAATATTCCAATGATTCCCACCTTTGGACCGTTGGAGATGGGGTCACTTCACTGGTTTGTACAAGTATTCTTTTTTCGCTAATTACTACTATCCCGGATATGTCATGGTACGGAATTATTTGGAGTACAAGATCAAACCAGATTATAGAACAGGACCTAATAAGTAACGTTCAACAAATTGGGATTCATTTATCAACAGATTTTTATCTTCCGTTTGAACTCATTTCTATAATTCTTTTAGTTTCCTTGATAGGTGCAATTACTATGGCTCGTCAATAATAAATACTTATAATTAAAAAAATTCTTAGAATTTGAATTCTAAATAAAAAAAAAATGGAAAGGTTTTTAATTAAATCTATTTCCAATACGTTCTTTTGTTCTGCAATTGTTCTATTCTAGGCAATCGAATCCTTTGAATTGTTGTTCATATTAAAATGAATCGAAATTAATGAGGGGTTAGTCAATGATGTTCGAGCATGTACTTTTTTTGAGTGTCTATTTATTTTCGATCGGTATCTATGGATTGATCACAAGTCGAAACATGGTTAGAGCGCTTATGTGTCTTGAGCTTATACTAAATTCGGTTAATATAAATCTTGTAACATTTTCTGATTTATTTGATAATCGCCAATTAAAAGGAGACATTTTCTCAATCTTTGTTATAGCGATTGCAGCCGCGGAAGCAGCTATTGGGCTATCTATTGTTTCGTCGATCCATCGTAACAGAAAATCAACTCGTATCAATCAATCGAATTTGTTGAATAATTAGCCGTAATTATCATATAAATAAACGCATATCGTATATACATATCATATATATATATATATTCTTAATATTAAGTTCTTATATTTAATTTATTAAATTAATATATTATATATACTATATTAATTATTAATTATTATATTAATTATTATTAATATTTTAATATTTTGAATTCACATGTGCGACCCGCATGACCCTGGTTGTTGAAAAAGAAATCAAAGTCTCTTGGTCCTTTCTCATGAACAGATTTAGAAATAGATTGATTCTTAAAAAATTTGATAAACCATTGATTCGTCTGGTGTTTACAATATAAATATATGATTTATTTACGACCGGTTTTACCAACCAGATCGAAAATTTTTTTTGTTCAAAACTCGAATTTAAAGATCCAATGTCACATTCAGTAAAAATTTATGATACATGTATAGGTTGTACTCAATGTGTACGAGCTTGCCCAACGGATGTTTTGGAAATGATACCTTGGGACGGGTGTAAAGCTAAGCAAATTGCTTCCGCCCCAAGAACTGAGGACTGTGTAGGTTGTAAGAGATGTGAATCCGCTTGCCCAACAGATTTTTTGAGTGTCCGTGTTTATTTATGGCATGAAACAACTCGCAGCATGGGTCTATCTTATTGATACGTTACAAAAAACTCCACTTGAATCATTTGATTCCTCTTTACCGAGAAAAACCCGTACTCGATAAAATATATTATTCCGAGCACGGGTTTTTCTGGTCAAAGCGTATCTTGTCTTTATCACGAGTTATTTTCCTTGGTTAACCATAATTGTTGTTTTGCCGATATTCGCGGGTTCTTCAATTTTCTTTCTTCCTCGTAGAGGAAATAAGGTGTTTCGGTGGTATACTATTTGTATCTGTATATTAGAACTCCTTTTAACGACCTATGTGTTCTGTTATCATTTCCGATTGGACGATCCATTAATACAATTGGGGGAGGATTATCAATGGATAAATATTTTTGATTTTCACTGGAGACTAGGAATCGATGGACTTTCTATAGGACCCGTTTTACTGACAGGATTTATCACTACTTTAGCTACTTTAGCGGCTTGGCCAATTACTCGAAATTCGCGATTGTTCTATTTCCTGATGCTAGCAATGTACAGCGGTCAAATAGGATTATTCTCTTCTCGAGACCTTTTACTTTTTTTCATCATGTGGGAGTTCGAATTAATTCCCGTTTACTTACTTTTATCCATGTGGGGAGGAAAGAAACGTCTGTACTCGGCTACAAAGTTTATTTTGTACACTGCGGGGGGTTCCGTTTTTCTCTTGATAGGAGTTCTAGGTATGGGTTTATATGGTTCCAATGAGCCGACATTAGATTTTGAAAGATTAGCTAATCAATCATATCCTGTGGCATTGGAACTAATATTATATTTTGTCTTCCTTTTTGCTTATGCTGTCAAATCGCCGATTATACCCCTACATACATGGTTACCAGATACCCATGGGGAAGCACATTACAGTACATGTATGCTTCTAGCCGGAATCTTATTAAAAATGGGAGCATATGGGTTGATTCGAATCAATATGGAATTATTACCCCATGCTTATTATATATTTTCTCCCTGGTTGGTGATAGTGGGAACGATGCAAATAATCTATGCAGCTTCAACCTCCTTCGGTCAACGCAATTTAAAAAAGAGAATAGCTTATTCCTCCGTATCTCACATGGGTTTCATAATTATAGGAATTGGTTCTATAACTGCCATGGGGCTCAATGGGGCCATTTTACAAATACTCTCTCATGGATTTATTGGGGCTTCGCTTTTTTTCTTGTCGGGAACGAGTTGTGATAGAATACGTCTTGTTTATCTCGACGAAATGGGGGGGATCTCCATCCCAATGCCAAAAATATTTACCATGTTCAGTAGCTTCTCAATGGCTTCTCTTGCATTGCCAGGAATGAGCGGTTTTGTTGTAGAATCATTAGTATTGTTTGGAATAATTACCAGCCCTAAATATTTTTTAATGTCAAAAATGCTAATTACTTTTGTAATGGCAATTGGAATGATATTAACTCCTATTTATTTATTATCTATGTCACGTCAGATGTTCTATGGATACAAGCTATTTCATGTTCAAAAGTCGAATTTTGTAGATTCTGGACCACGAGAACTATTTGTTTCGATCTGTATCTTTCTACCCGTAATAGGGATTGGTATTTATCCGGATTTCGTTCTCTCCCTATCAGTTGACAAGGTACAAGATATCCTATCTAATTACTTTCATAGATAGTTTTCATTAATGAGACGGAAAGTCCTTATAATTCTGTGATTTCAATTTTAAAATAGTTCGCAGGACAATGCAAAAAAAGCGAATTAGAATTGTAATGAGATGCATATCGAGTTTTTGAGAACCGAATGACATGACTCTCATTCGGTTCTCAAAAACTCGAACAAACCTTCGTTATATATAGGACAATGTTATTGTGTATTCTTATTCAATTAGATGTTAATGTGAATGAACCATAACTATGTAGCCCTATTCCTAATAGATTGATCCCAAAATAGCATATCCAAATTATAATAAATCCTATAGAAGCCACAAGCGCCGAATTTGTACCTTGCAAACTTTGATTTGTTCTAGTATGTAAATAAATCGCGAATATGGTCCAAGTAATAAATGCCCAAGTTTCTTTTGGGTCCCAATTCCAATAAGATCCCCATGCCTCATTAGCCCATACTGCTCCGGAAAGAATGCCTATGGTTAAAAAAGTAAACCCTAAACTAATGATACGATAACTACAATAATCCAAACGTTGAGTTAATTGATATTTGTAATAATTTCGGAATGAAAAAAAAGAAGTGTTTTTTAAAACACTTCTTTTTTCATTCAAATATTGGAGCTCGCCAAAGAAAAATGTCTTAATTAAGAAATTCTTGCTTTTACAAAAAATATCGATGTTTTTGCGAAATGTAATAACTATAAGAGCGACTGATAATAACGATCCACATAAAAGAGCTGCATAGCTCAATAACATCATACTTACGTGCATCATTAACCACTGAGATTGTAGAGCAGGTACTAATATTGCAGATTGATGCATTTCGGTTGAAAGAACCGACGTGGCGAAACCTTGGGTAAAAATTGCACTTGGTGCAATTATTGCGCTTAAATCATTTTTTTGGTTCCGTATTTTAGGAATCATATGAATAATGGAGAAACTCCATGAAAGGAAAATTAATGACTCGTATAAATTACTTAATGGGAAATGCCCCGAATAAATCCAACGAGTAGCTAATAATCCCGTTATAGAGAAAAAGGTGGCTATTATCCCTTTTTCCGAGGAATCGCGTAATCCTATAATTTCGTGGACTAATAAAGTCATCAAATGAATCGTAATCACAATGGAAATGGTCGAAAAAGAGATATGAGTTAATATATGTTCTAAAGTCGCTAATATCATAAAATGGGGTCCCATTACAGAATTGAAATCGGGAATTGAATACATTATAGGATTTATTCTATCCCTTTTTTTAGAGGATGCCGCCACTCGGACTCGAACCGAGATGCTCTAGCACTGCTTCCTAAGAGCAGCGTGTCTACCGATTTCACCACGGCGGCTTACTTGAAATAATAATAGTCAATTATTGTTGAATCGTCGAGATTTAAGGATTCTATATAGAATAGGAAAAATAGGAACCGATGAAGAAAAACCCATTTAAATTCATATTTAAATCTTCAATAATCCTTAGAATAATACTTAGTTAGTATCGCGGTAGGGTTCAGTTTTAACGACCAATTTTCCTAGTAAGTTCTACCAAATGGGTGGAACTCAATAGTTTTGTTCTATTCTAAGTTGAGGTATAGAACTAAGAATTGTCTTTTTTCTATCTTTTTTATGGTAACATTTACCAAATACCAAACCAATTTGTTTTTGGTGGCTGGACAAAAAAAAAGAGTTTCAATCTCTATCGCAATTTTACTTTTAGCAATAGAATAAGATTATTCTATTGCGAAAAGTAAAATTGATAAGGAAAAAAAAATAATACAAAAAGAAAACTTATAAACCAGTAGACAGAAGAATTCTTATTCTACATACTAGCAGTTAGAACTAACTAATAGTGAGGGGTTCAATACAATATTAGTTAATGTGAATCACATTTATCTTAAAGAATTGAAAATTCTTTGAGCCATGTCGATTGAGATTATTACAAGGCTTTATTACTTGCTTGTTTGTCGCACAAAAAAACTTTTTGAATGCCCCGTATAAATCGATTTAGCTAAAGAAAAAGCTTTTACTCCAGCTAAATCTCCCTTTTTCTTCCAAATATTTCTACGAATACGTTTTTTTGACATAGAAGTACGTTTTTTTGGGACTGCCATTCAAAAAAAAAAGGTTACTAATTTTTATTGTTGTATGTGAAAGACATGTATTGTTCAAAATAGATCGTTCTTTTTAGTTATTATCTATACTTATTCCGTGGATAAGAGTTTTTTCATAACATACAAATATAATATAAATATATATGCGTGCAACATATATCACATATAGTATATGGGCGGGAGAAAAAAAAATAGAAGCATTTTTTCTATTAATTATTAATTGTAGTTGATTAAATTCAGAGTGCCATGCCTATATCTATAATTTATATTTAAATTCAACCCAGTAGTTAATTTCTTAAACAAGAGATTCCGTTATCAAAAAAAAAAGTAACCTTAGTTTTTTTTTTTTTAGTTCTATACAAAATACAAAATAAGGAGTGTCATAGGATTTCTGATAAACATAAGTTTTCCTTATTGGATTGGAATTCCATTAGTTCCGCAATGAGTTAGGTAATCAATCAAAATAGATTAACTAGAATAACTAGTATCAAAAAGTTGTTTTCTAATACTAATATTAATTCAAATGTTTATTTTGACTTATTTTTGAGTTATTGATGGATACTATAATCCGCATTCGAATCAAGTATTGGCATAACTTTTTTTCTTTACTTTACTATATTTTCTTTACTTTACTCTTTACTATAGTATAGTATATGATTAATTTGAAATCACCAGAATATGATAGTCATAGTAGAATGATTAAAAATCTCATATTCTGTATCTTAATAAATATTTTTCTTTAGCTTAGTTAATAATTAGGCAATAACCTTTGCCTAATTATTTATTTAACCAACGGATTGTCACTTTTTGAATATTTCCAAATATCTGAGAAAGAGTCAGAATAATTAAGAAGAAAAATACTTTTTTTTTTTGTTGATTTCTTTTATTATTGTTCTTTTAGAAAGAGATAAGAATTGGTGAATCAGAAACAATTAAATTAAAATTTTTTTTTTTTTTTATGGAATATATATATCAATATGCATGGATAATACCTTTTCTTCCACTTCCAGTTACTATGCCAATAGGGTTTGGACTTCTGCTTCTTCCAACAGCAACAAAAAATATTCGTCGCATGTGGGCTTTTCCTATTGTTTTACTGTTAAGTATAGCTATGGGGGTTTCGGCCAATCTGTCTATTCAGCAAATAAATGAAAGTTTTATCTATCAATATCTATGGTCTTGGACCATCAATAATGATTTTTCCTTAGAGTTCGGACACTTGATCGATCCACTTACTTCTATTATGTCAATACTAATTACTACTGTTGGAATCATGGTTCTTATTTATAGTGACAATTATATGTCTCATGATCAAGGATATTTGAGATTTTTTGCTTATATGAGTTTTTTCAATACTTCCATGTTGGGATTAGTTACTAGTTCCAATTTCATACAAATTTATATTTTTTGGGAACTAGTCGGAATGTGCTCATATTTATTAATAGGTTTTTGGTTCACACGACCTCTTGCAGCAAGTGCTTGTCAAAAAGCTTTTGTAACTAATCGTGTAGGGGATTTTGGTTTATTATTAGGAATCTTGGGTCTTTATTGGATAACAGGTAGTTTAGAATTTCGGGATTTGTTCGAAATAGTTAATAACTTGATCCATAATAATGGGGTTAATTCTTTATTTGCTACTCTGTGTGCCTCTTTATTATTCGTCGGTGCAGTTGCTAAATCCGCACAATTTCCCCTTCACGTATGGTTACCTGATGCCATGGAGGGACCCACTCCTATTTCGGCTCTTATACATGCTGCTACTATGGTAGCAGCCGGAATTTTTCTTGTAGCCCGGCTTCTTCCTCTTTTTATAATCATACCTTACATAATGAATCTTATTTCTTTAATAGGGGTAATAACCGTACTATTAGGAGCTACTTTGGCTCTTGCTCAAAGAGACATTAAAAGAGGTTTAGCTTATTCTACAATGTCTCAATTGGGTTATATTATATTAGCTCTAGGGATAGGTTCTTACCGGGCTGCTTTATTCCATTTGATCACTCATGCCTATTCTAAAGCTTTATTGTTTTTGGGATCTGGATCCATTATTCATTCAATGGAACCCATTGTTGGATATTCCCCAGATAAAAGTCAGAATATGGTTCTTATGGGCGGTTTAACAAGATATCTTCCAATTACAAGAACCACTTTTTTATTAGGTACACTTTCTCTTTGTGGTATTCCACCTCTTGCTTGTTTTTGGTCCAAAGATGAAATTCTTAATGATTGTTGGTTGTATTCACCTATTTTCGCCATAATAGCTTGTTTCGCAGCAGGATTAACTGCATTTTATATGTTTCGGATGTATTTACTTACTTTTGATGGTTATTTGCATGCTCATTTTAAAAATTACAGTAGCAATAAAAATAGCTCGTTTTTTTCAATATCTCTATGGGGAAAAGAAGCACCCGAAGTGGTCAATAGAAATTTATTTTTATCAACAATGAATAATATATCAACAATGAATAATAAGGTCTCCTTTTTTTCAAAGGATACATATCAAATTGATCATAATGTAAGAAATAAAATGCGATACTTTAGTACTTACTTTGGAAATAAATATACTTACACGTATCCTCACGAATCGGACAATACTATGCTATCCCCTCTGCTTGTATTGGTACTATTTACTTTATTTGTTGGATCAATAGGAATTCCTTTTGGTCAAGAAATAATTAATTCTGATATATTATCGAAATGGTTAACTCCAACAGCAACCCTTTTCCATCCAAATCCAAATTACTCCGCGGATTGGTATGAATTTTTGACAAATGCAATTTTTTCAGTAAGTATAGCCCTTTTGGGACTATTCATAGCATATATTTTATATGGGTCCGTTTATTCATCTTTCCAAAATTTGGTCTTAATCAATTCATTTGTAAAAACGGGTACTAAGAGAATTCTTTTGGACCAAATAAAAAATGTGATATATAATTGGTCATATAATCGCGGTTACATAGATATTTTTTATGCTAGGGTCTTAACCATGAGCATAAGAGGATTGGCTGAACTAACTCAATTTTTTGATAGACGTGTAATTGATGGAATTACAAATGGGGTTGGTGTTACAAGTTTATTTATAGGAGAGGGGGTCAAATATATGGGGGGTGGACGAATATCGTCTTATCTATTCTTGTATTTTTCTTATGTCTCAATATTTTTGTTAATTTTTTTATTTTTATTTTATTTTTATAGCATGTCTCTTTAAATTGAAAATTTAATTCATCCTTTTTTATTTGTTTTCCATTCACTCGGATCTCTTCCGTTTCATCTATTTTGTCCGGATCCTCCTTTTGTTCCGAACAAGGGGAAGGGTCTTCTTCGGTGGATCCCTCTTGTTCCTGTTTAGTCTCCTTCGTTTCGGAAGTTGTTTCTACATCGCTTTCTTCCTCACTTTCTCTCCTTTCTTCCGTTTCAGAGGTTTCTTTCAGTTTCTTAGTGACAATAGGCGACGGCATTCTGCCTAAATAGTAGACACAGGTGATA